AATAAAGTGCCTGAAAAAGGATTATCTTGATAGGATAAATCATACACAATTAATCGTGTCTTTATTAACCCCCCCAGAAAAATCAACTCTTATGTTAAAATACCGTCAACTAACTTATTTGACGCACTACATTTGATAGAATTAAACTAACCCCTTAGGCATCAAAAGCCTATATACATCATATACTAAAATGTATCTTTATAAGAAAAAGGTAAGCTAAATAAGCTATTGGGTTCATACCCCACTTATAAAGGTCCACCCCTTTTCTTTTTAATTTTCAATAATTTAACCAACTTTATATTTCTCATAATTTTAATATTAGGGAGAATTATTTCAATTTCTTCTAATTCTTGGTTAGGAGCGTGAATAGGCCTTGAAATTAACTTATTATCTTTTATCCCATTATTAGCTAACTTAAAAAACTTAACTTCAACTGAATCATCCTTAAAATATTTTATTGTTCAAGCACTAGCATCAACAACCCTACTATTTGTTGTTTTAATATTAACTTTTAACCAAAATTTATTACCTCAATTTAATCCCCCTCTAAATATTATCTTAAATTCTGCTCTTCTAATAAAAATAGGAGCTGCTCCTTTTCACTCTTGATTCCCTGAAGTAATAGAAGGATTATCCTGGTTAATAAGATTTATCTTAATAACATGGCAAAAAATTGCCCCAATAATGTTAATTTCCTATTGTTTCTTATATAAATTTCTACTAGTAATTATCATTATTAGTACCATTGTTGGATCAATTGGAGGATTTAATCAAACCAATTTACGTAGATTAATAGCATATTCATCAATTAACCACTTAGGCTGGATATTAGGTAGATTAATAATTTCTTTAAGCTACTGATTAATTTACTTTATATTTTATACTATTCTATCTATAACTATTATTTACATATTCAATTTTTTAAATATTTTTTATTTTAACCAAATCTTTTCATCCTTAAACAACAACCCCATCATAAAATTTTCTTTATTTTGTAATTTTTTATCATTAGGTGGGTTACCTCCTTTTACAGGATTTATACCTAAGTGAATTGTTATCCAAGCCCTAAGTGAGATAAATTTATTCTTGATTATTACAATGGTAATAATAACATTAATTACATTATTTTTTTATATCCGACTAACATATTCAGCATTTATAATTCATTCTCTTCAACCTTCTTGAAATAAATTATGAGAAGTTAAAATAACTAATATAATAATATTAATAAATTTTTTCTCATTATTTGGTTTAATTTTTATTTTATTTATTTATTCTATTATTTAAAGTCCTGGAATTAAAATTCACCTTTAAATTTGCAATTTAAAATCATTATTGAATACAGAACCTTTAAATTAAGGTTTTAAGTTAAATAAACTAATAGCCTTCAAAGCTGTAAATATAGAAAATTCTTTAAACCTTATGGTAAAAGAGATAACTATCCCATAAGTAAATTTACAGTTTACCGCCTATAATCAGCCATTTTACCAAACGCAAAAATGATTATTCTCAACTAACCACAAAGATATTGGAACTTTATATTTCTTATTCGGAATCTGAGCAGGCCTCGTAGGAACAAGCTTAAGTCTACTAATTCGAGCTGAATTAGGACAACCTGGCTCACTAATTGGTGATGATCAAATTTATAATGTTATTGTTACAGCTCACGCCTTTGTTATAATTTTCTTTATAGTAATACCTATTGTAATTGGAGGATTTGGTAATTGATTAGTTCCTCTTATATTAGCAGCACCTGATATAGCCTTTCCCCGGATAAATAATATAAGATTTTGACTACTACCTCCATCTTTAACATTACTCTTGGCTTCTTCAATTGTTGAAAGAGGAGCAGGTACAGGTTGGACAGTATACCCCCCATTATCAGCAGGTATTGCTCATGCTGGAGCTTCTGTTGACTTAGCCATCTTCAGCCTACATCTAGCTGGGGTATCCTCCATTCTTGGGGCAGTAAATTTTATTACTACAGTTATTAATATACGATTATCATATATAACTTTAGATCGGATACCTCTATTTGTGTGATCCGTAGTAATTACAGCCATTTTATTACTTCTTTCCCTCCCAGTTCTTGCTGGAGCAATCACAATATTATTGACAGATCGTAATCTAAATACATCCTTCTTCGACCCCGCCGGTGGTGGTGATCCTATTTTATATCAACACTTATTTTGATTCTTCGGACACCCAGAAGTCTATATTTTAATTCTACCGGGGTTCGGGATAATTAGTCACATTATTGCCCACGAAAGAGGTAAAAAGGAAACTTTTGGAGCCTTGGGAATAATCTACGCAATATTAGCCATTGGATTATTAGGATTTGTTGTTTGAGCACATCATATATTCACTGTTGGTATAGATGTTGATACACGAGCTTACTTCACATCAGCCACTATAATTATTGCTGTTCCTACTGGAATTAAGGTTTTTAGATGACTGGCTACCCTTCACGGGTCACAATTTACCTACTCACCGGCACTCTTATGAGCCTTAGGATTTGTTTTTCTTTTCACTGTGGGAGGTTTAACGGGGGTGGTGTTAGCTAATTCATCTATTGATATTATCCTACATGACACATACTACGTAGTTGCACACTTCCACTACGTCCTTTCAATAGGGGCAGTATTTGCAATTATGGCTGGATTTGTTCACTGGTATCCACTTTTTACTGGTCTAACTATAAATAACCTATGATTAAAAATTCAATTTATTGCAATATTTGTAGGTGTTAACTTAACCTTCTTTCCTCAACATTTTTTAGGATTAAGAGGTATACCACGACGATACTCAGATTACCCTGATGCATACACTTCTTGAAATATTGTTTCTTCCATAGGCTCATTAATTTCATTTGTTGCGGTACTATTTTTCTTCTTTATTATGTGAGAAAGAATATTTTCTAAACGAATTATTTTATTTTCAGCCCAATTGCCTTCTTCAATTGAATGATTACAAAAATATCCTCCAGCAGAACATAGATATTCTGAACTTCCTATCTTAACTAAGTTCTAATATGGCAGAATAGTGCGATAATTTTAAGCATTATACATAAAGGATTTCCTTTTATTAGAACAATGGCAACATGATCCAATCTATCACTTCAGAATAGAACATCACCTTTAATAGAACAATTAATTTTTTTCCACGATCACACACTGTTAATTCTGATAATAATTACTATTTTAGTAGGATACTTATTATCAACCCTATTTTTCAACAAATTTATTAATCGATTTCTATTAGAAGGGCAAACTATTGAAATTATCTGAACCATTCTACCTGCAATTACCTTAATTTTTATTGCTCTACCATCACTTCGTCTTCTTTATCTACTTGATGAAGTAGATAATCCTTCTATTACTCTAAAAGCTATTGGTCACCAATGATACTGAAGTTATGAATATTCAGACTTCCTCAATGTAGAATTTGATTCTTACATAATTCCAACAAATGATCTCCCAACTAATGGATTTCGTTTATTAGATGTTGATAATCGTACAGTACTTCCTATAAATACTCAAGTACGAATGTTAATTACAGCTGCTGATGTCTTACACTCATGAACAGTCCCAGCACTAGGAGTCAAAGTAGATGCAACACCTGGACGATTAAATCAAACTAACTTCTTCATCAACCGACCTGGCTTATTCTTTGGTCAATGTTCAGAAATTTGTGGAGCTAATCATAGATTTATGCCTATTGTTATCGAAAGAATCCCTATAAAGCTATTTATTAATTGAATTAAAATAAATTCTTCATTAGGTGACTGAAAGCAAGTAATGGTCTCTTAAACCACATAATAGTAAATTAGCAATTACTCCTAATGAAAAAAGTTAGTTAAATTAAATAACATTAATATGTCAAGTTAAAATTATTAGTAAGCTAATACTTTTTGATTCCTCAAATAAGTCCTTTAAGATGATGATTACTATTTATTTACTTCATTCTACTATTATTAGCATTTTCAATTGTAAACTACTATATTTTCTTTTATACACCTCAAAAGCAAGATTCCGTCAGATTAAAAATTAAATCAATAAACTGAAAATGATAAGCAATTTATTTTCAATATTTGATCCCTCAACAAATATCTTAAATTTATCATTAAATTGAATAAGAACAATACTCGGATTATTAATTTTACCCAACATATACTGACTTATCCCATCACGATTCAATATGTTATGGTTTAACATCCTAAATACACTGCATAAAGAATTCAAAACATTAATTGGAAGACCAAACTCGTATGGTTCAACCTTCATTTTTGTCTCATTATTTTCATTCATCATGTTTAATAACTTTTTAGGGTTATTCCCTTATGTTTTCACAAGAACTAGTCACCTAGTAATAACTTTAACTCTAGCTTTACCTCTATGATTCAGATTTATCTTATATGGATGAATCAACCACACAACACACATATTCGCACACCTAGTCCCGCAGGGTACACCACCCGTATTAATACCCTTTATAGTATGTATTGAAACAATTAGAAATTTAATCCGACCTGGAACTTTAGCTGTACGACTAGCTGCTAATATAATTGCAGGACACTTACTATTAACTTTACTAGGAAGTACAGGTCCTTCAATAAATATAATTATAATTAATTTATTATTAATTACACAATTAGCCCTGCTAACTCTTGAAGCTGCTGTTGCAATTATTCAATCATATGTGTTTGCAGTTCTAAGAACACTTTATTCTAGAGAAGTAGTTTAATAATTCTAATGGCAACACACAATCACCCCTACCACTTAGTTGATTTTAGACCATGACCCCTAACAGGAGCACTAGCTGCCCTAACCACAACTGCAGGGCTAGTAAAATGATTCCATCAATATGACATATCACTATTAATATTAGGTAACCTCATTACAATTCTAACAATAATTCAATGATGACGAGACGTAGTTCGAGAAAGAACTCTTCAAGGTTTACACACCTCTAATGTAATTTCAGGACTACGATGAGGGATAATCTTATTTATTATTTCAGAAGTATTTTTTTTTGTTAGATTTTTCTGAGCATTTTTCCATAGCAGTTTATCCCCTACCGTAGAGCTGGGGATAACATGACCCCCAGCTGGGATTACTCCATTTAACCCTCTTGAAATCCCTCTATTAAATACAGTAATTTTATTATCATCAGGAGTTACAATTACATGGGCTCATCATAGATTAATAAGAAATAATTATACCCAAACAGCTCAAGGTTTACTATTCACAGTATTATTAGGAATTTATTTTACCATACTTCAAGCTTATGAATATATTGAAGCACCTTTTACTATTGCTGACTCAGTATATGGTTCAACATTTTTCGTAGCCACAGGATTCCACGGATTACATGTATTAATTGGAACAACTTTCTTATTAATCTGTTTAATGCGACATATCAATTTCCATTTCTCCTCTAATCATCACTTTGGGTTCGAAGCTGCAGCTTGATATTGACACTTCGTTGACGTAGTATGATTATTCTTATATATTTCTATCTACTGATGAGGTGGATAATTTATATAGTATATAAGTATATTTGACTTCCAATCAAAAGGACTAAATTATTTTAGTATAAATAATGTTAATTATATTAACAATAGCAACAATTTTAATAGCTATTAGATTCATCGTTATAACTCTAGCATCAATCTTGTCAAAAAAATCATTTTATGATCGAGAAAAAAATTCACCTTTTGAATGTGGGTTTGATCCAAAATGCTCAGCACGAATACCGTTTTCTTTACATTTTTTTCTAATCGCTATTATTTTTCTAATTTTTGATGTAGAAATTGCCCTTCTTTTACCAATTATTGTCATTATAAAAATATCTAACTTAACAGCATGAATATTAACTTCAACGTTTTTTATCTTAATTCTTCTAATAGGACTTTACCACGAATGAAACCAAGGAGCTCTTGAATGAACTAAATAATATAATTAGGATAATAGTTAATTATAACATTTGAATTGCACTCAAAAGGTATTGGAAACCCAATTTATCTTAAGTTTGTAGCGAACCCGCAGTTAGTTTCGACCTAACCTATGGTGTAGAATCACCCAAACTTAATTAATTGAAGCCAAAAAGAGGCTTATCACTGTTAATGATAGAAATGAATAATTTATTCCAATTAAAGAAATATGTTGATCAAGAAAAAGCTGCTAACTTTTTTCTTTAGTGGTTAAATTCCATTAATATTTCTTTAAATTTATATAGTTTAAATAAAACATTACATTTTCATTGTAAGAATAAAAATATTAATTTTTATAAATATTTAAAAGTAAAATTACCACCTCAACATCTTCAGTGTTGCGCTCTTGAAATTAAGCTATTTAAATAATACAGTATAAACAAGAATATTAAACCGACCCAAGAAATAAATATTACTAAATAAATTTTAAAATTATTAAATTGTAATAATGTACCAATTTTACTAAAATTTTTTAAAAAATAATAAATAGATTGAGCACCAAAATACTCGTTTCAACCCTGATCAACACTTTTAATAAACTGGTAACCAACCTTTAAAGAACCATAATTTATATAAGAAGTAGAAATAGTAGGCATATACCACATATTACCTAAAAAGTTAGTTAAATTATAATTTTTTAAAAAATTTATTCCTCAACTAATTTTAAACTGAAAAATTTCATAACCAATAATTCCACCTAGTAAGCTAACCAATAAAGTTATAAACTTCAAATGTAAAGGTAAACAAATCAATTCCGGGCTAGGAATAATTAATCAACTTAGCATTCTACCACCTATAATTGCCAAAAATAATAACCCTAATATCCCCTTAAGCATGATTCAATAACAATCACTTACAGAACTTAAAGATGAAAAATTAAAAATACCAGTTAATGAATAATATGTTAAACGAAAAGAATAACACACAGTTAATCCAGTAGACAAGAAATAAAGTAAATAAATTAAAAAATTAATTCTACTTATAGAAACAATTTCCAAAATTAAATCCTTAGAATAAAACCCAGCCAAAAAAGGCATCCCGCATAAAGCCAAATTAGCTACATTAAAACAAGTGCAAGTTAAAGGCAATATTCTTACTAATCCACCCATATAACGAATGTCCTGAGTGTTTTTTATTCTATGAATTACTGAACCGGCACATATAAATAATAATGCCTTAAATAAAGCATGAGTTAATAAATGAAAAAATGCTAAATTAGCATATCCCAAAGATAAAATTCTTATTATTAATCCCAGCTGACTTAAAGTTGATAAAGCAATAATTTTTTTTAAATCAAATTCGTAATTTGCCCCTAGTCCAGCTATAAATATTGTTAAAACAGAAATTAACAATAGTAATTTTCTCAAATAAGTATCAACAAAAAGTAAATTAAATCGAATTAATAAATATACCCCAGCTGTAACTAAAGTAGAAGAATGAACTAAAGCCGATACAGGAGTAGGAGCTGCTATAGCAGCAGGTAGTCAAGAAGAAAAAGGGATCTGAGCACTTTTTGTTATAGCTGCCAATACAACCAGCCAAGCAATAATAACTATTTGATAATCATCCCTCATAAATTCTAGGTAATAAATATAATTTCAACTCCCATAATTTAATATTCAAGCAATTGATAATAACAAAGCTACATCACCAATACGATTTGTCAAAGCAGTAATTATACCCGCATTATAAGACTTAACATTCTGATAATAAATAACTAAACAATAAGAAACTAATCCTAAACCATCTCACCCCAATAAAATTCTAATTAAATTAGGAGAAATAATTAAAAACATTATTGACAAAACAAATATTAACACAAGAATAATAAATCGCACTAAATTTTCATCACCCTTTATATAATCATCTCTATAATAAATAACTATTGAAGAAATAAACAAAACAAAACTTATAAAAATTAAAGACATTCAATCTAATAAAATAGTTATAACAACAGATGAAGAATTTAATGTTAAAACCTCTCACTCAACAAAAATCACCAAATCATTAATAACAAAATATAAACCTCTAATAAAATTCAAGATAGAAAACAGTAAAAGGAAACAAAAAGAAATTAAACAAATTGATAAACCAATTATTTAAAATGAATAAATCATATCTTTGACACCACAAATCAAAATTTTTAAAATTAAACTATTTAAATATTATAATCAAAGTATTGAATATTCCCCCTTTAAAATTAAAAAATTTAGGGGAATTCAATGTAATATTAATAAAATAAACTCACGAAGTCTACCATTAAAACATCTATATAAGCCAGAAAAAAGTTCACCATGCTGGCTGTAAGAATATAAATACAATGAGTAAGCAGCACTAAAAAAAGATAGCAAAGCAATAAAAAATATTGTTGATCAAGACCATCCCACAATTCTATTCAATAAACTAATTTCACCTAATAAGTTTAAAGATGGAGGGGCTGCTATATTTGAGGATCTTAATAAAAATCATCATAAACATATGCTAGGCATAAAATTCATTATACCCTTATTAATTAACAATCTTCGACTACCACTCCGTTCATATCTGATATTAGCTAAACAAAACAATCCAGAAGAACATAAGCCATGTCCAATCATTAAAGAATATGAACCTCTGAATCCTCAATAAGTTATAGTCATAATTCCGACAATAACCAAACTTATATGAGAAACAGAAGAATAAGCAATTAAAGATTTCAAATCAACTTGACGTATACAAATTAAACTAACCATAACACCACCAATTAAAGAAATAACTACCCAAATAAAATTTAATCTAATACCCAAAGAAACAACCAACTTTAATACACGAACTATCCCGTACCCTCCCAATTTTAATAAAATTCCAGCTAAAATTATTGAACCAGAAATAGGAGCTTCAACATGAGCCTTGGGTAATCATAAATGTACTAAAAACATAGGTATCTTTACTAAAAAAGCAAATAAAATAACCAAGTAAAATAAATAATTTATTGTAAAATCCTCAAAAAATATAAAATACATTAATCTTAAATTTTCATTATACAAGTAAAAAATACCAGCCAACATTGGTAAAGAAGCAAATAAAGTATAAAAAAGAAGATAAATACCAGCCTGAAGACGCTCAGGCTGGTAACCTCAACCAACAATTAAAAACAAAGTAGGAATTAAGCTAGATTCAAAAAATAAATAGAAATAAAACAAATTTAAAGAAGAAAAAGTTAAAAATAATATCAACAAGAGAAATAAAATATTTAAAATAAAAAAATTATAATTATAATTAAATCGATAAATTCTTTCTCTAGCGGTTAATATTAAAACACAAATTCAAAAAGTTAGCATAATTAACCCAAACGAAATTAAGTCAATTCCTATAAAATAACTCAAATAACAAAACAATCTCGTCGGTTGAATAAACATCATAAAAATCAAGCTTATAATAAATAATATACATTGAACCAACCAATATGAATTTACTGTAAAAGCAAGAGGGATTATAAATAAAGTCATTATCAACATTCTTAACATTAAATTAAAATATTCAAAGACTGAAAGTAATCATTACCATGAGTACGAGCTATTCTAACTAAAATAGATAACCCCAAGGCTCCTTCACAAACACTAAAAGTTAAAAAAACTATTGAAAAAAAAAATTCAAAATCATAATATATAAGTATCATAATTAACAAAAAAAATAAACTCAAAACAATAAATTCCAAACTTAACAATATTCTCAACAAATGTTTACGCTTTAAAGCGTAAGATAAACAACCACAAACATACATCATAACAACAATTAATAAATTAAATTCAATCATTAGTTTTAATAGTTTAATTAAAACGTTGGTCTTGTATACCAAAAATAAGTACTCAACTTTTAAAACTTCAGAGAAAAGAAATACTCTTATCAATAATCTCCAAAATTACTATTTTTATTAAACTATTCTCTGCATCAACTTAATTTTGGCTACAATTAATATTGTTATATCTTTAAACTTTACCCAAATTAAACACCCACTAGCAATAGGTTTAACTTTACTAATTCAAACCATTATTATTAGCCTGGCCTGTGGATTATATACCCACTCATACTGATTTGCATACATTTTATTTCTAATTATACTAGGTGGGATGCTAGTGTTATTTATTTACGTTACAAGCCTAGCTTCAAATGAATTATTTTCATTTTCAGTTAAAAATATAATTTTATCTACAGGATTACTAAGAATAATGTTAATTTCAATTTATCTAATTGATACCTCATTAATTACAATAAATAATATTGAAATAACCAGATTTAACTTAAATAATTTCTTATTCACAGAAAATGAATTAAGATTAATTAAATTATACAATAATCCAACAATAAACATCACAATTTTAATAATAAATTACCTTCTATTAACTTTAATTGTAGTCGTGAAAATTACTAATGTAAATCACGGACCTTTACGACAAAAATTTTAACTAATGAATAAACCAATACGAATTAACCACCCATTATTTAAAATTGCAAATAATGCTCTTGTTGATCTACCCGCACCCTCTAACATCTCAGCTTGATGAAATTTTGGGTCATTATTAGGATTATGTCTGGTAATTCAAATTGTTACAGGCCTATTCCTAGCTATACATTATACAGCCGATATCAATCTTGCATTTAATAGAGTCACGCACATCATTCGTGATGTAAACTATGGATGGCTAATTCGAACTTTACATGCTAATGGAGCATCATTTTTCTTCATTTGCATTTATTTACATATCGGACGTGGACTTTACTATGGATCTTACATATTTATACACACATGAAGTGTAGGAGTAATCATTCTATTCTTAGTGATAGCAACAGCATTTATAGGATACGTGTTACCATGAGGACAAATATCTTTTTGAGGAGCAACAGTAATTACAAATCTATTATCAGCAATCCCGTACTTAGGAACAACCCTTGTACAATGATTATGGGGAGGATTTGCAGTTGACAACGCAACACTAACCCGATTCTTCACCTTTCACTTCTTACTACCATTTATTGTTGCCGCGGCAACAATAATCCATTTACTATTTCTACACCAAACAGGGTCAAACAATCCCCTAGGGATTAACAGTGATGTTGATAAAATCCCATTTCATCCATACTTCTCCTACAAGGACGTAATTGGATTCATTTTAATAACATTTTCCCTATTAATAATTACATTATACACCCCTTACGGACTAGGAGATCCTGATAATTTTATCCCAGCGAACCCTCTAGTAACTCCAGTTCACATCCAACCTGAATGATATTTTCTATTTGCTTACGCAATTTTACGATCAATCCCCAATAAACTAGGAGGAGTAATTGCCTTAGTAATATCAATTGCAATCCTATTTATTATACCTTTTTACTTCCTAAGTAAATTTCGAGGGTTGCAAAATTACCCAATTAACCAAATTTTATTTTGATCAATAGTAGTAATTGTAATTCTCCTAACATGAATCGGAGCCCGACCAGTTGAAGACCCATATATTATAGTGGGACAAATCTTAACAGTCCTATACTTCATTTATTACTTAATTAATCCACTAATCCACATGTTGTGAGATAATATAATCTATTAAAAATTAATGAGCTTGAAATAAGCATATGCTTTGAAAGCATAAGATAATAGTAAATCCTATTATTAATTTTACTAATTTTATTTAACTATAATAATATACATCATAATAAAAATTTTAAACCTAAAGAAAAAAACAAAAAATTCAAAGATAAAGGTAAATAACTTTTTCAAGCCAAATACATCAACTTATCATAACGGTAACGAGGTAATGTACCACGAACCCAAATAAATAAAAAAGAAATAAAAACCAACTTAATAAAAAATATTACACTAAATACACCAGACCCCAAAAATATTACAGTATATAATATTCTTATAAATAAAATTCTAGCGTATTCAGCCAAAAAAATTAAAGCAAATCCTCCACTTCTATATTCAACATTAAATCCAGAAACCAATTCAGATTCCCCCTCGGCAAAATCAAAAGGAGTACGATTAGTTTCCGCTAACATCGAAGTTACTCAAGCCAAAGAAATAGGAAAAAATATAAAAATAAATCAAATATAATTTTGATATAAACCAAAATCAAACAAATTAAATCTTCCAATCATAAAAACTAATGACAACAATAGTAAAGCTATACTTACTTCATAAGAAATTGTTTGAGCAACAGCCCGTAACCCACCTAAAAGAGCATAATTAGAATTAGAAGATCAACCAGCAATTATAACTGTATAAACTCCTATACTAGTACAACACAAAAAAAATAAAAATCCCAAATTAAAATTATATAAATTTGTTAAATAAGGGAAAACTATCCAAATTAACAAAGATAAAAATAAACTTACAACAGGAGACATATAATATCTCAAATAATTAGACATAATAGGATAAGTCTGTTCCTTAGTAAACAATTTAATAGCATCACAAAAAGGTTGAGGAATACCACAAAAGCCTACCTTATTAGGTCCCTTACGAATTTGAATATAACCTAAAACCTTACGTTCCAACAAAGTTAAAAACGCAACACCTACTAAAACTATAATAATTAAAATTAAACTTCCCAAAACAGTAACAAAAAAATCACTAATATATAATATTATTACATGTAAAATATATTTACATTATTGAATTCTAAATTCAACGCACTATTCTGCCAAAGCAATAATTAATTTTATTCAGGAATAAAAATATTATTTTAATGATTGGTCCTTTCGTACTAAATCAAAAAAGAAATTATTAAGGATAGAAACCGACCTGGCTCACGCCGGTCTGAACTCAAATCATGTAAAGATTTAAAGGTCGAACAGACCTATACAATTTAGCTTCTGCACTAAAATATTTCTTTAATTCAACATCGAGGTCGCAATCTATATTATCGATATGAACTCTCCAATAAAATTACGCTGTTATCCCTAAGGTAACTTATTCTAATAATCAATAATAATGGATCAAAAATTCATTTATCTATGTTCAAAATATAAAAGAGTTAAATAAATCTTCCTGTCACCCCAACAAAATAATAAAAATAATAAATTAATATTTAAATCTACAAAAAATTTATTAAATAATTATAAAGCTCTATAGGGTCTTCTCGTCCTCTAAAAAAATTTCAGCTTTTTAACTGAAAAATTAAATTTTTAATATTTTAATAATGAGACAGATTACACTTCGTCCAACCATTCATTCCAGCCTTCAATTAAAAGGCAAATGATTATGCTACCTTTGCACAGTCAATATACTGCGGCCCTTCAAAAATCAGTGGGCAGGTTAGACTTTATATTATAATCAAAAAGACATGTTTTTGATAAACAGGCGAGCGTAATATTGCTGAATTCCTTATTACTATCTAAATAAAATTTTTATTTAAACCAAAAATAATACTAATTTTATCATTATTACTATTAAAAACAATTAAATAAATCCCTTTAATATAATAACTAAACAAAAATAAATTTTAATTTAAATAAAATTAATTATAACATTTTTTAAACAGATGAAAATTTCTAATTCTACTAATTATATAATTAATAATACAACTGTTATAAATAAAGATTTCAAGCTTATCCCTAAAATCCTTTTTATTGAAATAAACTAAATAAATAAAATTTAAATAATTTAAAAACAATAAATAAATTAAATTTAAATCTTAAAGAACCAGATATATTTAATATCGACTAACATGTAATCACTAAAACTTTATTAAAAATAATTTTGCAACAGCAACTTATCATAAAGAATTAGCTCTATTAAATTCGGGAATAATAAATATAAATATTAAATTTTTAATAAACCCTGATACAAAAGGTACAAAAAATAAATTCTACTTATTCAATAAAATTAAATCTTAAAATTTTCCATCACTGTACTAATTTACTATTACTAAAATTATTTAATCTTCAAGATACAAAAACAAAAAATTTAAATATACTTTTATTAAAAATCTAAATTAACAAAATATAAAAAGTAAATTTTACATAAATCAAATTAAATCGAATTGCACGACACTCTTTTCAGTGTAAATGAAATGCTTGACTAATAAAGCTTTAATTTGCATTCTAGATACACTTTCCAGTACACCTACTCTGTTACGACTTATCTTTAATTAAAAAGAGCGACGGGCGATGTGTGCATGCTTTAGAGCTTTAATCAAATAAAAAATATATCTTAATTTACTATTAAATCCACCTTCAATAAAACATTTCAGTTTCATATCCGTTTAAATAAATTTATTGTAACCCATTTCCTCTTAATTATAAACTACACCTTGATCTGAAATATATTTTTATATAAATATTAGAACATTAAATTCTTATAAAATATTCTGATAACAACGGTATATAAGCTAAACAAAATTAAGTGAAATTTATCGTGGACTATCGATTACGGAACAGGTTCCTCTAAATAGACTAAAGCACCGCCAAATTTTTTAGGTTTCAAGATCATATCTATTACTACCCAAGTTTATATTTACATCCTTCATAGTAGGGTATCTAATCCTAGTTTTAATTAAATAAATTTCATAGCTTCATTCAAATAATAAAAATTTAGTAAAAATTTAAAATTTCACCTATAAATTAAATTATTAATTTCAACAAAAAAAAATTAACTATCAACTAAAAACTTTTACCTGTCCAACTTGTATAACCGCGAATGCTGGCACAAGTTTATTCTGAACTTAAACTTTTACCAAATCTAAATAACTTTAAAATTTAATACTAAATACTGCGAATAAAACTGACTGCTCTTAAAACTCCTCTCATTCACGCAAAAACTTACATGTAAAATAAAGTAGTAGTAAAATTCAAGCCAAAATCAAACTTTAAATTAAATAAATCAAGTATAAGTATAAAATATAGTAAAAATGAATAAATCAAATTAAATAAATAAAATTACGCAAATTCCCACTGCAGAAAATTTTAGTTTCGACCTGCCCCCAGGTGTAAAGGTTTATAAGATAATTTATAACTAATGGAACAAATATGTTATTAAATAATTAATTTAAACTAGATAAATAAAATAAAGGAATAAGCAATTATAAATAACTTATGGTTCAACAAAATATATTAATGTACATAATTCTTAGTAATATTTTTTGAATAAAATCAAGGGTTAAAAATAAAATATGGTTCAATAATTTAATATAATAATAAAAATGTATAATAATTTAAATTATTATTATTAATTTATTGGTACAATTATTAGTTTTTAATATTAATTTTAATTTTAAAAACCTAAATAACTTATGGTTCAACAAAATAATTCTCTCTTTTTTTTTTCTCCTCTTTTAAAAAAAGAGAGAATTATTCTATTGTATTTTAAAAAATTTTTTTTATTTATTTCGTGTCAATAAATTTTTCTTAATAAATGTTTAATATTAATAATACATTTGTATAAATATTTATATTATAATAAATTATTTAAGTTAATATGTATTGTATATTTATTGTTAGAAGAATATACAATAAATTTATTAATATCACATTTATATTAATATTAATTTGACTTATATTAATATAATATTTATTATTTAAATATAAACTCTCTCTTATAATAAATCAATTATTATTTTTGATAACTTAATTGTATACAATAAATCAAAGAAATTTATATAAATCTTCTTAATTATATTAATATAAATATTATATATATATATGTAATTATATATATATATATAATATATTTATATATTTTATACATATAAAAAAGTTGTATATATAATAAGAATTTTTGATATGTATATAAATATTTATATTAATGTTAATATATTAAATATTTAATAACAAAAAAAAACCCCTTTTTGCTAAAAATACATAATAAAATTACTTACCCAAAAATAAACACAAATCAAATTCCTAATCCTCTAGCTATCTTTATTATTATAAACAT